AATGGCCAATATCTGTTTGACATCTTCTAGGCGAAAATGCTCTATTTTAATAAGATCCTCTTGACTGTTATTCAAAAGGTCCAATAATGTAAAGATATTTGACTTTTTCAGACAATTATAGATCTTGGGAGGGAATTCTAATTGGTCAATAAAAAGTGATTCCAATGAGAGTTTTTTTTTGTTTTTAGCCACTTTATAATAAACAGTAAAGGGGGATAGGGGAATTGTGTGGTCAGCATCCTCTAAAGGTAAGTTTTCTTTCTCCATATGTAAAAAGGGAATAAATAAATCAATCAAATTTCGGGAGGCTTCATGAAGTGCTTCTTTCGGAGTTAAACTTCCGTTTGTCCATATTTCGAGAAAAAGTATCTCTTGTTTCTCATTCCCATACGAATGAATACTATGATTCGCATTTTGAACCGGCATGAATACAGCATCTATAGGATAACTTCCATCTTCAAAGTTAGCGTGTGTTTTTATAAAATATCCACGATTTCTCTCGATTTTTAATCCAATACACAAATCAATTGGTTCCGTTAACCAAGCTATATGTTGTGTGCTGTCAACAATTTCCACATGGGGGGGTAATATGATATCTTCAGCAGTTACATACCCAGGACCTTTGAAAGAAATAGACGCATCACAAGTTCCATATAGATTACTTCTCAATACAATTTCTTTCAAATTCATTAAAATCTCATGTACGGATTCTTGAATACCCGCTATGGTGGAATATTCGTGTGACGCGTTCGCAAATTTTACACGCGTGATACGGGTTCCTTCTATTTCTGCAAGCAAAGCTCTTCGCAGCGCAATGCCTATTGTGTCGGCTTGACCTTTCATAAGTGGAGACAGAATAAAGCGGCCATAATAAAGGCGTTTACTGTCTGTTCTTGATTCAACACATTTCCACTGTAGTGTCCGAGTAGATACTGTTACTTTCTCTCGAACCATAATAATCTTTTTTGAGTCTATTAGCGAATTATTTAGTTCTCTTGAGATTTATTCAATGTTCATTTCTACACACGTCTTTTTTTCGGAGGTCTACAGCCATTGTGTGGCATAGGGGTTACATCCCGTACAAAAGTTAAAAGTATACCGCTTCTACGAATAGCTCGTAATGCTGCGTCTCTTCCGAGACCAGGACCTTTTATCAAGACTTCTGCTCGTAGCATACCTTGATCCACTACTGTACGGATAGCGTTTGTTGCCGCAGTTTGAGCAGCAAAAGGTGTCCCTCTTCTGGTTCCTTTGAATCCAGAAGTACCGGCAGAGGACCAAGAAACTACCTGACCCCGTACATCTGTAACAGTGACTATGGTATTATGGAAACTAGCTTGAACATGAATTACTCCTTTTGGTATTCTCCGTACATTCTTACCTGAACCAATACGTCCATTCCTACGCGAACTAATTCTCGGTATAGATTTTGCCATATTTTAGCATTTTTTAAATATGAGTCAGCAATACGATATATGGATATATCCATTTCACGATTCTTTAATTTGTACATTGTTTCCGTTGCAAGTCTGATTATCCCTGTCGTTGTTTATGTCTCGGGTTGTAACAAATTACTCTAATTCGTCCTCTTCTACGGATTAGTCGACATTTGTCACAAATTTGACGAACAGAAGCTCTTATTTTCATATTCCCCCTCCTTGCCTTAATTAGAAATCTACTTACATTACTTGATTACTTTTTTATTTTTTATTGGAAAAAAATAAGGCATTTTCAGTTAAAAAAAGAATCCTTCGAAAGTTTGTTGCGTTGCAATGATTTACTTAAAAATTGACTTTTAGGAAGTAGGAAGTGATTCATTCATGAAATAAATCTCCAGGAATTCCTTTTTGTTCTTTCATCCCAGGTACTGTGAGCGACCTTGAAGGATTAACTAATGGGGGACCAGATTCAACAATCTTTTTTCCGTTTCCAAATTTTAAAAATAGGAAGTTTGGATCCAATTTCAAATTTGTATATTCAAAATATTACCCTAAAGATTACCATATATAAAATAAAATCTCTCCCCCGATTTCTTCTAGTCGAGCCTCTCGGTCTGTCATTATACCTCGGGAAGTAGAAATAATTACAACCCCCATCCCACCTAAAATTCTAGGAATTCGTTGAGACTTATAATAGATTCGTAGACCGGGTCGACTTATCCGTTTTAATTTTAAAATATTTCTAATATGTCGTAGGGTTAAAACAAAAAAATTTTTGTTGTTTTCTCGATGCTTTCTCACGTTTTCAAAAAAACCTTCTCGTAAAAGTAGTTTTACAATATTTTCGGTAATATGAGTGGATGCTATTCGAACCACTCTTTTTCGATCCATATCAGCATTTCGTATAGAAGTTATTATCTCAGCAATAGTGTCCCTACCCATGAATAGTTATTGGATCAAAAAATTTGAGACTATCAACGTGTTTTTTACTTAAATTTGTCTATGAATTCAATAAGGTATGTGCGTGAGACAGGACAGATTGTACTCAAAATTAAATCTAGTTATTTCAAATACTGCACTAAAAATGTCTCACGATTTAATTTTATAATACCTCGGGAGCTAAGGAAACTATTTTAGTAAAATTGAATTGTCTCAACTCCCGGGGGATTGCACCAAAAATTCTCGTCCCTTTTGGATTTCCCTCTTGATCAATAACAACTGCGGCATTGTCATCATATCGTATTATCATACCGTTGTCACGTTTGAGTTCTTTACGGGTACGCACAATTACAGCTCTGACTACTTCGGATCTTTCTAGAGGCATATTGGGTACTGCTTCTTTGATAACAGCAACAATAATATCCCCAATATGAGCATATCGACGATTGCTAGCTCCTATGATTTGAATACACATCAATTCTCGAGCCCCGCTGTTATCCGCTACATTTAAATGGGTTTGAGGTTGAATCATATCATTTTTAGACTCTGTTCTTTACAGTGCCAAGGGCGAAGAAAAAAAGAAATATTTTTTGTCCACAAATACAAAAAGAAACCCGCCTTTTTTTTTCGTTCCTAAGATTCCTTTAGTTCGGTTCTCTATTTTTATTTTTATTCTATCTCCGAAATAATGAATTGAGTTCGTATAGGCATTTTTGATGCTGCTATTGAAAAAGCTCTTCTGGCAATATTTTTTGTTACTCCACCCATTTCATAAAGTATTCGACCGGGTTTCACAACAGCTACCCAATATTCAGGGTATCCCTTTCCCGAACCCATACGTGTTTCCGCGGGCCGTACTGTAACTGGTTTATCAGGAAATATACGTACCCATATTTTTCCCCCACGACGTGCATTTCGTGTCATTGCCCGCCGACCTGCTTCTATTTGGCTAGATGTGATCCAAGCAGGTTCAAGTGCTTGGAGCGCATATTTACCGAAACAAATATAATTACCTCGATAAGATATTCCCTTCAATTTTCCTCTATGTTGTTTACGGAATCTGGTTCTTTTGGGGTTATAGTTGATGGTTTTCTGAATTCCGTCTCTACTACAGAACCGGACGTGAGAGTTTCTTCTCATCCAGCTCCTCGCGAATCGCGATTTCAAAATTTGTATGAGGAATACCAAGAATCGTTAGTAATTTATAGATCTTTTTTGGGAATCTAGGTTAAATTTTAAATTCAACATTTTCTTTTTACAAATATTGTAAAATATTTTAGTAGTCTAACTAATCCCTCAATTCTCCTTAATTATTTATTCTTTATACTATTGATTGCTTTTGCAATAAAAAAGAAAGTTTTCGCGGGCGAATATTGACTCTTTTTTAATGGCTCATTCCGCCATCCCGACCAGTGAATCTTTAAGATTTTATTCCTCGAATCTTTTGCATTCACAAGTTCCGTCGTTCCCATCGCTTCTTACTTAATGGTTAGGTCCAAATTTTACAATGGAGCTCATAATAGTAGAATAGTACGTAAAAAGGAGGTTGTTAGCCATTTTTCTTAGTCTTTATTGGCTTGAAGCTCCTTATTTTTTTATTCTATCTATTCTATGAATTGAATAATTTAATTCAAAATTCATTGATTTATTGAATTCATTAGGGTATGGATAAATAAGTATTCATGCTTTATTACACTGCCTTTTTGATAGACCTTACATATTGGAATTTTAAATCATTTATATTCTTTTTCTTTTTTTCTCTCCTCCTTCCAATTATCTACATCTTTTTTTTCTATTTTTCTTCGCAATTTACATACTATTTTTTGTTTATGCAAAAAAATGGCAGTTGCTACAACGATATGACCTATACTATATATCAATATATCAATCATATCGTGACTGGTTCTTTAGATCCGGATAATGTGAAGTTGATGAGTTGGTTATTCGTTCCTTATTCTCGAGTAAGTAGTTCATACTTTGGGTATGGTTTAATCCTAACCCTAAAAATAAAAAATCAACGAGTCACACACTAAGCATAGCAATGAGAATTCTATAAAATAATAAATCAAATTTTTATTCAACCCTTTAAAATTCATTTTTATAAATTCTAATTTTTTTATAATTTTTCCTGTTCATTGACCAGAAAAAGAATGACTCAGGTTCTCTGTTTTTGTGAAATTTCTGGTATCGAAGGTAAAGAGAAGGGATAAAAATTTATTTGGCTTCGTCTAGAAATATCCAAATTTTTATGCCTAAGACCCCGTAAATAGTTCGAACTGGATAAGAAGAATAATCCAAATTAGCTCTAATAGTTTGTCGTGGAACCCTTCCCTCTCTGATCCATTCGACACGCGCAATTTCCTTTCCGTCAAGGCGCCCTGCAATTTGTACTTGAATTCCTTTTGTATCTGCTTGTTCAGCTAATTCAATAGCTTTTTTCATTGCTTTTCGAAAAGAAACTCTATTCTTTAATTGTACGGCTATAAATTCGGCAAGAATATTAGGGTTTCCATAAGGTTTTTCAATTCTTGTGATAATAATGTTAAGTTTTCGGTTTCCACAATTGAATTCTTTTTGTAGAGTCCTTTGTAATTCTTCGATTCCCTGCGGTCTATTTTCTATTAAAAATTTTGGAAATCCCATAAAGATGACGACTTGGATCAGATCGATTCTTTTTTGAATATATATATGTGCAATTCCCTCCGCGCCAGACGCTTTTCTCATATTCTTTTGTACATAATTCTTGATAAAATCTCTTATTTTTTTATCTTCTTGTAGACTTTCAGAATAATTTTTTGGTTGTGAAAACCAAAGTGAATGATGGTCTTGGGTTGTACCAAGTCTGAAACCCAGTGGATTTATTTTTTGTCCCATAAAAACCTCCTATTATGGAGATCTGAATATGCTTTAGCTATATAATTTTTTTTCATTTTGCTTTTTTTAAAAAATCTAGCTCTACAGAATCAGAATCAGAATCGTAGAAAGAGATATCTTTTAGTACAATAGTGATATGGCAGGTGGGTCTTTTTATCGGATAACTACGTCCGCGAGCTCGCGGTTTTAATTTCTTGATAGCGGGCCCCTCATTCACTTCGGCTTTACTAATAAATAAATTGGCTTCATTGGAATCCAGAGTGTAACTAGCGTTTGATGCTGCCGAATAAACCAATTTAAAAATGGGATAAGCGGCGCGATAGGGCATGAGTTCTAATATCATAAGTGTTTCCTCATAGGAACGCCCACGAATTTGGTCAATTACTCTTCGTGCTTTGTCAGCCGACATAGATATATGTTGACCTAAAGCGTAGATTGCCGGGGCTTTCGTATTTATCATCTGGTACCTAAAGTTTGCCTCCTACTAATGAATCATAATAAATATTTTTTTAGTATTAATATAACATTACCTACGAGATCGATTATCAGTTTTTGCGTGTCCTCGGAAATTTAAAGTAGATGCAAATTCTCCCAATTTGTGCCCTACCATATGATCCATTATATAAATCGGCAGATGCTCTTTTCCATTATGGATGGCAATAGTATGACCAACCATTATCGGGATAATGGTGGATCCCCGGGACCAAGTTCTTATTATTTCTTTTTCTGCTTTTATGTTAAGTTTATCAATTTTTTTTAATAAATTCTTAGCTACAAAGGGATTTTTTTTTAGTGAACGTGCCACAGTTTACTCCTATCTATTTTATATCTATTTTACTCTATTTAAATTTAATATTTTATTTTTTTTCTATTTTAAGAAATAAATTTTAAATTCTCTGCTGCTTTCTACGGCGACGAAGAATGAACTTCTCACTATATTTATTCACCTTTCTGGTTTTTCTTCCAAGTGCAGGATAACCCCAGGGGGTTGTGGGTTTTTTTCGACCAATTGGGGCTCTCCCCTCACCACCCCCATGGGGGTGGTCTACGGGGTTCATAACTACTCCTCTTACCACAGGACGCTTACCTACCCAACGTTGAGCCCCAGCTCTACCCAAACTTTTCTGGTTCACACCAACATTCCCCACTTGTCCGACTGTTGCTGAGCAGTTTTTGGATATCAAACGTACCTCCCCAGAAGGTAATTTTAGCGTGGCCGATTTTCCCTCTTTGGCAATAAGTTTAGCTGCAGCACCTGCTGCTCGAGCTAATTGTCCACCCTTTCCACGTGTGATTTCTAGGTTATGTATAGCCGTGCCTAAGGGCATTTCGGTTAAAGGTAGGGCATTTCCGATTTTTATTTTTATAGAAACCTCTGTACCAGAAACAATGGTATCTCCAATTATAGCCCCTCTCGGATGTAAAATATACCTCTTCTCACCATTCCTATAATGTATGAGACAAATGTGTGCATTTCGATTAGGGTCGTATTCGATGGTTACGATTCTACCATCTATGTTTTTTTTATTCCGCCGAAAATCTATTTTTCGGTATAGCCGCTTCTGGCCTCCCCCTCTATGCCTTGCGGTAATGATCCCTCTGGCATTACGACCTTTACCACAGCGATGCTTTCCCGAGATCAAATTATTTCCTCGAGCAGATTTCACTCGACCCTTTAGGGTTCCGTTGCTTGTGCTCGGGGCATAAGTTTTGTATAATTTTATTACCATGCTATCTATTAAGTCTTTTTATTTTTTATTTAAGTTATTTTATTTCTAAGAGGAAGAGGAATAACCTGGCGAAAGCGTAATGATCCTATGTTTATAATGCATTGTATGTCCCGTCCCATAATAATAATTATAGGACCCATTTCGTTTACTCTTTCCCGGAAGCTGATGACTATTCAAAGCTATTACCCTTAAACAGTTTGATCCAATGTTTTATTTCTCTCTTAGTTGATCCTGATTCGACATTCAAAGTATATAGATTCTTCTCCAATAACCGAATACTTTTGTCTGTAAAGAATGTAGGTATATTTCATTGCTTATGAGTTCAAGTCTCAAAAATAATGCTAGTTTTTACTGTATCCTAGAATCATATATTTCATATATAGAAGATATCTATTATGATATGGACATGAATTGAACGATAAGGTATGATATATTGGATATATGATAGACATAAAGCTTATAAATTTGTTATGCATAGAAGATATTCCACTGATACAGAACCAATTCAAAGAGATTTGTTGAAAGGTCGCGATGGCATGCATCCAGTAGGAATTGAACCTACGACTTCACCAATTATGAGTTGGGCGCTTTAACCACTTAGCCATGGATGCTTAACAATATGTTCCAATATACAATATTATACAATATAATATAATAGAATAAATAATTAGAAGAATTAATTAATAATAAATAAAATAATAAATAATAAGAGAATAATCATATAATAATATAATAAATAAAAATAGCTGCAATTAAAAAAAAAAACAGGAGTTCAACAACCCCAATGATGAGACACCAAGTCAAGTTATGCATTCTAGAATTCAGAGAGATAATGAGAGAGATCCATAATTCTTACTATTTATTAGATTCGTGGACCAAATTGAATTCAGTGGGATCCCTCATTCATCTTTTTTTCCACCAAGAACGTTTTTTAAAACTCTTTGACACACGAATTTTTAGTATCCTACTTTCACGCAATTTACAGGGTTCACCAAGCAATCGATATTTCACGATCAAGAGCGTAATACTCTTTGTAGTGGGGGTCCTTCTATATAGTATTAACAATCAAAATATGGTCGAAAGAAAAAACCTCTATTTGACAGGACTTTTTCCTCTACCTATGAATTCCGCTGGACCCATAAAAGATCGATTGGAAGAAACCATTGGGTCTTCAAATATCAATAGATTGAGTGTTTTGCTACTTTATTTTCCAAAGGGAAAAAACATCTCCGAGAGGTATTTCCTGAATCCGAAAGAGACTACTGGAGTTCTCACAATAACAAAAAAGGGTAGCAGGCCTGAATCAAACTGGGGTTCGCCACGGTGGAGGAACTTTATCGGGGTAAAAAGGGGGAATTTTAGTTGTACGATAGCTAATGAAACTGTCGCCGGAATTGATATCTTATTCAAAGATAAATTTAAATTTCGAAAAAATATGGAGTTTTCATTTGTCTATTATATAGATGATCTGACCCGCAACGACCCTGATTGGGAATTTTTCTATCGTCTTTATACGAGGAAGAGTGAAAATAGAATCAACTGGAATTCGGGACCTTTATTCAAAATATTAGTGAAAGACTGTATTTCTTATCTGATGTCTGCTTTTCGTGAAAAAAGACCAGGAGGGACTATCTCGTTGCAAAATTGTACTCACTTTTATATGTGGCAATTCCGCCGAGATCTCTTCCGTAGTTGGGGGAATAATTTGGCCGAATCGTCTTTTTTGAGGAATGTATCGAGAGAGATTTCGAGCAATGCGTGGTTGGGAAACAAGGGTCGTTTTTTTAGCAAGGGACGGAATGTCTTGTCAAATATTCAATATGATTCCACAAGATCTAGTTTAGTTAAAGTAATGGATTCTAGCCAACTGAAAGGATCCTCGGATCAATCCATAGACCTTTTGACTTCCATTAGAAAAGAGGATTCGGAATATCACGCATTGATAAATAAAAGAGAGGTTCAACAACTAGAAGAAAGCTCAATTACTTTAGAATCAGACCGATTACGGAAAAGCCTTTCTGGATATTGCTCAACGTCCCAGTTAGTCAAGGAACGCGAGAACCCGATGATAAATCTTATGTTTCCAGGCGAAATGGAAGAATTGATTGGTAATCCTACAATATCCGGTCGCTCTTTTTGCTCTGATAGATGGTCAGAACTTCATCTGTGGTCGAATCCTACTGAGAAGTCCACTATAGATCCTAAATTTGGGAATAACTATCTTTCTTTTGTCCGGGGAGCAGAAAATAAAGAAATAATCAATCTACTAAGAATCATTACGTATTTACAAAAGACTGTCTCAATTCATTCTATTTCATCAGATCCGCGCTGGGATAGGGTTCCGAAACATGACCCGGATATGGACAGTTTCAAGAAAAATGCATTGTTTTTTTTATTTCACCGATTCCATGAAAGGAACCGTGGGGCATATGCGTTACGCCACGATTTTGAATCAGAAGAGAGATTACAAGAAATGACAGGGCTATTTACTCTATTAATAAGCGAGCCAGATCTGGTGTATCACAAAGGATTTTCTTTTTATATTGATATTGATTCATACGAATTGGATCAAAAAAAATTATTGAATGAGGTATTGAACGCCAAGGCTGAATCGAAAAATCAATCTTTATGGGGCCTGTCTCCTATTCTTTTTCGTTATGAGGAAATTGAATATTTTTTTCAGCGGATCATACAAAAACGGGTCTGGTGGATCTCCTGCGGGAATGGTTTGGTAGATCTAAAGCAAAAAATGGCGATTTTTGCTCGTAAAAACATAATGGAAGCAGTTAATCAATATAGATTGGTCCAAAATATGATTCAAATAAAATCTAGTACCGATGCTGGGTACATAATAAATCTATTTAATAGAGTCTTTTTACTGAAAAAATCCGATCGCAATTTTGAATATAGAATGCAAGGGGATCGAAAGGGAACGGTTATTTTCAATCAAAGAACTCTAATGAAATGTATGATCAAACAGGATCATACCTATATATACAAATGGTCCAATGGGACCAAGAGTTTCCAGGAACATTTGGAACATTTCCTTTCTGAGCAGAAAAGTGGTTTTCAAGTCCAAAAGTGCTATTTTCAAGTTATGTTTCAAGTTATGTTTGATCAATTACGTATTTGTCTGACTCAAAATTTGATTCATTGGTTTGAAGTTCGCAAGAAAGTCGAAAAAAAAGTTGGAAAAAATGTGTATAAGTTAGTTACCCTCCTTTTGTCCAAGTCACTTCGTTTCTTCTTTTTGCCCCAGTCACTTCATTTTTTTTTTATTAAGGTACTTCGTTTTGTGACCAAGTTTATTTTCTTTTTGTCAAATTCACTTCCTATTTTCTGTGTCAGCTTTGGGAATACCCCCGTTCAGAGGTCCGAAATTTACATCTCTGAATTGAAATGTTCAAATGAAAAACTCTGCAATCAGTTGTTGGAATCTATAGGGTTTCAAATTGTTCATTTAAAAAAATTGAATCCCTTCTTATTGGAAGAAGAGTATGATAATTCCAACTTCGTAATCAATGGAGGAACAAGATCACCCTTTTTGTTGAATAAGATAACAAAGCGGATATTTGACTCATTACCTACTCAAACTAATCACAGTAAATCTTTTGATAAGAAAGAGTCCTATTTCTCAAAGATATTCCACGATAAAGACAATTGGCTGAATCCCCCGAAACCATTTCACACAAGTTCTTTGATATCCTCTTTTTATAAAGCAAATAAACTTCGATTCCGGAGTCATCTGCACCACTTCTTGTTCTATTGTAACAAAAGATTTCCCTTTTCTGTGGAAAAGGCTCGGAATACTAATTCACATTTTCTATATGGGCAATTTCTCAATATCTTGTTGTTTCGCAAAAAAATATTTTCTTTGTGTGTGGGTGAAAAAAAACATGTTTTTTGGAGTGGAGCTACTATTTCACTCATTGAATCCCAAGTATCTAACATATTCATACCTAAGGATTTTACCCAAAGTGGTAACGAAGGGTATAACTTGGATAAATATTTTAACTTTTTAAGTCAACCCGATACAGTCATTCGTAGAGCTATTTATTCGCTCGTAGAAACTTCTGGAACACCTCTAACAGAGACACAAAAAGGCGATTTGGAAAAAAATTATTGTAAGCCTCTTTCAGATATTAATCTATATGATTCAGAAGTAAATCATTTTCATGAGTATCCCAATTTAAATTCAAATATGGGTTTAGCTCATATTCTATTTTCTGATAAATATTTCTCATCTGAAAAACACAGCCTTTGTCTAAAGAAAGGTGCTGATGTTCACAAAGGGCGGATGTATACAACCTTTCAACGAGATAGTTCTTTTTCAATTTTATCAGAAAAATGGAATCTATTCCAAACATATCTACCAAGCTTCTTTACTTCGAAAGGGTACAAATATCTCACTTCGAGTTTTAGCGATAATTTTTCATACCTATTGTTAATACTAAGTAGGAGGGTATCCATTTTTCAGGAGATTCTTGGTTTATCATGGCGAATTCTTCAGATAAGATTGTCGACGAGGCCACTATTTCTCAGAAGTGAGATCTCGAGTAAGTGGTTACATAATCTTCTTCTGTCCAAAGAAATGATTCGTCGAAATACTCAGTCGTCGTTGATATCCACACATCTGAAATCAGCCAAATTTTGGGAATTTTTCTATTCAATTATTTTCCTTCTTCTTGTTGCTGGCTATCTCGGTCCTATATATCTTTTCTTTGTTTCGCGGGCGTTTAGTGAGTTACATACGGAGTTGAAAAGTTTAAAATCGTTGATGATGGAATCATCAATGATTGAGTTGCGAAAACTTCTAGATAAGTATCCTAGGTCTGAACCAAATTCTTTTTGGTTAAAGAATCTATTTCTAGTTGTTATGGAACAATTACGAGATTCGTTAGAAGAAATAAAGGGTTTTGTTTTTGGCCTCAATAGGGTCGGGCCAACTTCTGGGATAAAATCAATTCGTTTTAAGAATAAATATTTTAGCATTGATATCATCGATCTCATACCGCCCACACTAACTCGAATCGCTTTTTCTATAAATACGAGACATATAAGTCATACAAGTAAAGAGATCTATTCATTGATAAGAAAAAGAAAAAACGTGAACGGGGTTTGGATTGATGATAAAATAGAATCCTGGGTCGCGAACAGTGATTCGATTCATGAGGAAGAAAGAAAATTATTGGTTCAGCTATCCGCCTTAACGACAGAAAAAAGAATTCTATTGAGTCTGACTCATAGTGATCATTTCTCAAAGAATGACTCTGGTTATCAAATGATTGAACAACCGGGAGCAATTTATTTACGATACTTAGTTGACATTCATCAAAAGCATCTAATGAATTATGAGTTCAATACCTCCTGTTTAGCAGAAAGACGGATATTCCTTGCTCATTCTCAGACAATCACTTATTCACAAACTTCGTATGGGACTAATAGTTTTCATTTCCCATCTCATGGAAAACCTTTTTCGCTCCGCTTAGACTTATCCCCCTCTAGGGGTATTTTAGTGATAGGTTCTATAGGAACTGGACGATCCTATTTGGTAAAATACCTAGCGACAAACTCCTATGTTCCTTTCATTACGGTATTTCCGAACAAGTTCCTGGATAAGAATCCTCAATTTCTTGATGATATCGATATTGATAATAGTAACAATATTGATGCTAGTGACGATATCGATATGGATAATAGTGACAATATTGATGCCGATATCGATCGTGACCTTGCTACAGAGCTGGAACTGCTCACTTGGATGAATGCGCTAACTATGGATAGGGAGATGAAGGCGGAAATAGCCCGATTGTTTATTACCCTTCAATTCGAATTAGCAAGAGCAATGTCTCCTTGCATAATATGGATCCCCAACATTCATGATCTGGATGTGAATGAGTCGAATTACTTATCCCTCGGGCTATTAGTGAACCATCTCTCCAGGGATTGTGAAAGATGTTCTCCTATAAATATTCTTGTTATTGCTTCGACTCATATTCCCCAAAAAGTGGATCCCGCTCTAATAGCTCCGAAAAAATTAAATACGTGCATTAAGTTACGAAGGCTTCTTATTCCACAACAACGAAAGTACTTTTTCACTCTTTCATATACTAGGGGATTTCACTTGGAAAATAAAATGTTCCATACTAACGGATTCGGGTCCATAACCATGGGGCCCAATGCACGAGATATTGTAGCACTTACCAATGAGGTCCTATCAATTAGTATTACACAGAAGAAATCAATTATAGACACTAATACAATTCGATCCGCTCTTCATAGACAAACTTGGGATTTGCAATCCCAGGTAAGATTGGTTCAGGATCATGGGATCCTTTTCTATCAGATAGGAAGGGCTGTAGCACAAAATGTACTTATAAGTAATTTAAGTAATTGCCCCATAGATCCTATATCTATCTATCTGAAGAATAAATCATGTAACGAGGGGGATTCTTATTTGTACAAATGGTACTTCGAACTTGGAACGAGCATGAAGAAATTGACGATACTTCTTTATCTTTTGAGTTGTACTGCCGGATCGGTCGCTCAAGATCTTTGGTCTTTACCCGGACCCGATGAAAAAAACGGGATCACTTCCTATGGACTCGTTGAGAATGATTCTGATCTAGTTCATGGCCTATTAGAAGTAGAAGGCGCTCTGGTGGGATCTTCACGGACAGAAAAAAATTGCAGTAAGTTTGAGAATGATCGAGTGACATTGCTTCTTCGGCCCGAACCGAGGAATCCCTTAGAGAGGATGCAAAAGAGATTTATCTCTGAAAAATACGAATCGGAGTTTGAAGAAGGCGCCCTTGCCCCGCAACAGATAGAGGAGGATTTATTCAATCACATAGTTTGGGCTCCTACAATATGGCGCCCTTGGGGCTTTCTTTGTATCGAAAGGCCCAATGAATTGGGATTTTCTTATTGGTCCAGGTCATTTCGGGGCAAGCGGATCTTGTATGATGAAGAGGATGAGCTTGAAGAGAATGATTCGGAGTTCTTGCAGAGTGGAACCGTGCAGTACAAGACACGAGATAGATCTTCCAAAGAAAAAGGCCTTTTTCGAATAAGCCAATTCATTTGGGACCCTGCAGATCCACTCTTTTTTCTATTCAAAGATAGGCCCCCCGGCTCTGTGTTTTCACGTCTAGAATTATTTGCAGATGAAGAGATGTCAAAGGGGCTTCTTACTTCCCAAACTTCCCAAATTGAGCATCTATTTAGATATAAATATACACGCTGGTTTATCAACAAGACGCAAGAAAAGCACTTCGAATTTTTGATTCATCGTCAGAGATGTCTTAGAACCAATAGTTCATTATCTAATCGTTCTAATACTCTATCCGAGAGTTATCAGTATTTCTCAAATCTGTTCCTATCTAACGGAACACTATTGGATCAAATGACAAAGACTTTGTTGAGAAAAAGATGGCTTTTCCCGGATGAAATGAAAATTGGATTCATGTAACAGGAGAAAGATTTCCCATTCCTTTTCCTTAGCCGCAAAGATATGTGGCCATGAAAGAGGGGATTCAGTGGAACAGAATTGACTGGGGGGTAGAGTCGTGGAAACGCTTGTTTCTTCCATATTTTGGACCTTAGCTCCGTGGAACTGTATGTTACTGCTGAAACACAGAAGAATTGAAATCTTGGATCAAAACACTATGTATGGATGGTATGAACTGCCTAAACAATAATTATTGAACAGCAAACAACCGGTTCAGATATTCACGACCAATAGGGCAGGCATTTTACCAGAGGTTTCTAATCTACCCTTGGGTGATTCCTGTTGAAGCATATACTCGGGGGGTGAGGGCATACGATTTAAAATTTCAAAGCAGATTCCCCATTCATTAGATAGAGGAGATCACTAGGATTTCGCGACCCGCTGCCGAATTTATTCCAAGAGCTCGGATCGATCGAATCAGTATATCAATACCGATTCGATCGATCCAAGCTCTATTATTGAATTGCTCATGGAATGAGCATTCTCAATATTATGCCTTGAAGAGGAC